ATCAATCTTGGGATAAACAGACAGTCTCTACTGCTTGCTTATGTTTATTTCCGCTTAACTCTTGTACATAGGAAATGAGACTCAATCCTTTTACTGCGAATTTATAAGCTGTTTTATTTCACTCATATAACTATCTGATTTAGTTTATCAACCCGAATGATGAATAAAAAATGACGATATTTATTCAATTCATTCAACTTCTTTCCTATAAAAAAAGAAAGAAAAGAAAGGGAATAGAGAAAGGTTTATGTCTCAACGAATCGCACGTAGAGATATTGATAACACGCATAGAGTTAATGGTATTTCATAACTAATTGATTGAGCAGCAGCTCGTAGACCACCTAAAAAGGAATATTTATTATTTGATCCATATCCTGACATAAGAAGTCCAATGGGAGCAATACTTGAAATGGCGATCCATAAAAAAACACCGATATTGAGATCGGATAGAACAAGGTTAGAGCCAAAAGGAATTATTAAATAACTTAGTAGAATTGATATGACTGCTATGGATGGTCCGATACTGAATAAACGAGTATCTCCTCTAGATGGAAGAAGATTCTCTTTGAAAAGTAGTTTTGTGCCATCTGCTAGAGCTTGAAGAATTCCCAAAGGACCGGCATATTCAGGTCCAATACGTTGTTGTATCCCTGCGGATATTTCTCTTTCTAACCACACAATTGCTAGTACACCTATTGTGATTCCCAATACAGGAGTAAAAATAGGTACAAGCATCCATATGATCCCATAAACCTCTTTTAAGTATTCCAATCGGGAAAAAGAATTGATATCTTGTACTTCTGGTGTATCAATTATCATTTCAACGATCAACTTCTCCCATAATTATATCTATGCTACCTAGTATCGTCATAATGTCAGCCAATTTCATTCTTTTAACTAACTGAGGAAGAATTTGCAAATTGATAAAACCCGGCGGTCGAATTTTCCATCTCCAAGGAAAAACATTCTGATCCCCTATCAGAAAAATTCCCAACTCTCCCTTTGGGGCTTCGACTCTCACATAAAGTTCTTGTTTCGACAATTCAAAAGTGGGAGAAGGCTTTTTACTAATAAATCGATATTCAAAATCATTCAATTCGGGATCCCTCGCTCTATCAAAGCATCGGATTTCTAAATTCTCATACGGCCCTCCCGGAATTCCTTCCAGAGCCTGTTGAATAATTTTTATAGATGCCACCATTTCACCAATTCGTACTAAATAACGAGATAATGAATCTCCTTCTTTTTGCCATTGGACTTCCCAATCAAATTCGTCATAACACTCATAATGATCAACTTTACGAAGATCCCATTGTATTCCGGAAGCTCGTAGCATTGGTCCTGACAAACCCCAATTTATTGCTTCTTCTACACCAATAATGCCTACTCCCTCAACTCGTTCTAAAAAAATAGGATTACGCGTAATAAGTTTTTGATATTCAGCAACCCCTGTTAAAAAATAATCGCAGAAATCCAAACATTTATCTATCCATCCATGCGGTAGATCAGCAGCTACTCCTCCTATACGAAAATAATTATGCATCATTCTCATACCGGTGGCAGCTTCGAATAGATCATAGACTAACTCTCTTTCTCTGAAAATATAGAAGAAAGGAGTCTGTGCACCAATATCTGCCATAAAAGGGCCAAGCCATAATAAATGAGAAGCTATACGACTCAACTCCAACATAATCACTCTAATATAGCTGGCTCTTTTAGGTACTTGAATATTTCCCAACTGCTCTGGTGCATTTACGGTTATTGCTTCTGTGAACATAGTAGCTAAATAATCCCAACGTGTTACATAAGGCAAATATTGTATAATTGTTCGATTTTCTGCAATTTTTTCCATCCCTCTGTGCAAATAACCTAGTATTGGTTCACAGTCAATAACATCTTCACCGTCTAAAGTAACGATGAGTCGAAGAACACCGTGCATTGATGGGTGATGAGGACCCATATTGACTATCATGAGGTCTTCTCTTGTAGCTGGTACATTCATAGGTTTTCCCCTGATTCATTCTTCCATGAATTGCTGAAAACGAAAAGAAGTTCATCAAAATTCAAGATCTACTAAATCAAATAATTCAAAAGGACTCTTCAAATTAACGAATTTTTGTCTCCCGAATACCCAACTGACCAATTAATTCTTTATAACGTACTCTATTTTTCTTTGCCAAATAAGACAGCAACCGTTGACGTTTTCCCAGAATTTTCCGTAGACCTCTCTGAGATAAATAGTCTTTTCTGTGCAATTCCAAATGTGAAGTAAGTCTTCGGATCTTATTGGTGAAACTGAATACTTGAAATTCAACAGATCCCCTATTTGCTTCTTTTTGAGAAATAACTGAGATGAATAAGTTTTTTACCATAAAACGAAATCTTCTCTTCCCTCCCTTTTTTTCTTTTTTAAAAATTTGAATTTTACCCATCAGTAATATAATAATATTATAATTATAATAATAATATTATTATGCCGGTCATTTTAATCTAGTATACGCAATAATCTTTATTTCGTTATGGATACCTCGTTTATGAAATAAAATTAATCAATATCAATAAAAAATCTAATTGATACGTATTAGTATCATGCATCAGAATGTAATGTAAGACATCGCATGTGTGCATTTGTTTACTTTCATATACTAGATCTAGTAAGGATATATAAAAAATGTGACATCAACGAATTTTCAATCGTGGATACATATGTATCCTTATCATACTAAAACAACTACCATTATTGGTATCAAACCAATAGCGATTCATACAAGCTAAATCTTCTAATCGATAATTGGGCCAGAGAAAGAACTTTAATTTTTTTAATTTAATTAATTGATTTTTATCTCTATCAAGATGTTTGTTTTCATCCAAAAATTTATTACAGCTGTTCCCATTGCAAAATACTGGATTTCTAGCCACACCACTCCTATTCCTCAAATTGAAACAAATTAGAATTCTAAATTTTCTACGACGTCTAGGCGATAAAATATTTTCAGGAACAAGCAAATCATAATGATTTTTGTCTTTATTTCCAATCATCTTTTGACATCTTGCACTGAATTTATCACAATTCTTATTATCAACATATCTTTCTTCTCGGTATCTTTGATTAGTTTGGTACTTACTCTTATGAACCAATGAAATACCTATAGTTTGATACATAATAAATTGTCCATCATTTTTTACAGACAGACGAATTGGTTCGATAATAAATATACCTCTTTTCATTTTCATCAATTCTGTAAGAGTTAAATCTTTATGAACCGGTATTAGATCCAGACTCATTTCTCCCCTTTGAATAGCAGATATACAAATTTCTCTTGGATTTATCAGTCTAAGCAGGAGACAATATACCTTAATATTATTGATCATTTTTTGATTTAAAGAATCATCCCATCTCAATTGAAAAAGCAAATATCTTTTTAGGAATAAATCGAGTTCTGCTTCCGTGTGATTCTTGAATTGCTTTTTCTTTGTACGTTTTTGCATGTCTGAGTCTGATCCTGCATAATCTTCTTCAATATCTTTTTCGTGGTTTGAGAGGACTGATTCAAGATTTCCTTGGTTTTGTACATCTGATCCAAGATCTACTTGTCCTGCGGATTCTTTTTCTTCTTGATTTCGATTCTCTAATTTTAAAAGTTTTTTTTCATTGGATGATATAAAAAGATTCCCTTTTTGCTTTCTATTGCTATTTCTATTTTTACTATAATTTTTATTTCCATTAAAATTTAAAAGAAGTAATTTGATTGGTATAACCCAGGGTTTCATTTTATATGTATTATAAAGTAGCACAAATTCTGGGAAGAACCAAGGTTCCAGATTCGATATGGAACGATTTAGTATTTCTTCATTCATCCCCATCCAATCAAAAAGGTCTTTTTGATTGGATGGTTTGATTTCTTGATCTTGTGTGAGATAAAAAAGACCTTTCTTATCAATTATTTGATAATTATTCGACCCGGTCTTGGTATTTTTATTACTGTTGATACTGGTATTGATCCAGACCTCAATATCGACCTTCTTTCTAAAGCAAAAATGGAGAATTTTCCAATCAAAATATTTTCTATCCGGGTTTTTCTTTATATACTCTATATACATAATATCATCTTCGCCTAGGTAATTATTGATAGGGATACCTTCCAGCATATCAAAAAATTTGCGTTTATGTGTGTTGTAATTATAAGAAATATCTTGGTTATTATTTACTTGTAATGGTGATCCATAAATATATGAGTCATTCTTATCTTCATAATTAATATATTTATATGATAAAAGGTCATATCTATAGTGTTTTTTAAAATTTTCTTTTTGATTCGTTAATGAGTCTGCTTCATAATCATTTTGTTTGTTGTAATGAATTAATTGATCTTTTTGAGATAAATCCCATTTGCTTAAATCTTTATTTTGATTTTGAGCCACACAATGTTGATTTACTCTATTTCGCCACTTTTGTGGTACTAATCTAGACCATATAATCGGAGATAAATATTTATATTGATAATGACCTCTTAACCAGTTCTTCCATTGATTCATTCCAGAATTACGAAGTTTCTTATGTCTTAATTCGTAATGAAATATTTCGTGTGCTCCAAAACCAAAATAATCTTTTCTTTCGTTCTTAAGAAAAAGAGATGTTCCGTTATATTGAAGGACAGATCTTAACTTATACAAGTTAATAACTTGGGTTTGTGATAATTTGTAAAATACATATGCTTGTGACAAGGAGGATAAGTCACAAAAAATCTGTGAACTCTTATTACTAATACTAGAAACTGACCTTTTTATAATCGAAATAAAGTGAATTTTCTTTTGATTTGGTTTACCAATTCTTTTTTGATTTCTTTCATTATTGTAAACGTATTTATCAATAATTTTTTTTGTTGATTCAATAAAAAATTGTGCATTGGTTCTGGGAATATTAATGAGACATAGAAGAATATCTATGTATATCCTTTCAATGAAAAATTTTATAAAATAATGTAATTTGCGAATTAATC